GAATCTTTGAAAAAGACTTTCCTCTAAAAAAGAAAAGACTTACTATCTTTGGGATCTGATGCTACACCGCTGCTCAATACCTTAGTAGATCGACTCTATTACATAAGTTGATTCCTAATTTTTATATCATATCATGACATAAGTAAGCAGTTCTTATTGTATCGGCCCAAAAACAAACCTCTCTAATTGATCTTTACGGTGCTTCCTCTCTCAATTAGATCCTTTATCCATAGAATCTAGTATATAGGCCGTACCCATTTCTTCGTATTTCGGCTCCTACGAAGTCTCTTTTTTTTTTCTACAGCTGATAAAAATCGTTGCTTTGGACGATACATATGTAGAAAGCCTATTTTTTTTTCCTAGTATTTACTAGCAAATTGGATCTTTCTTTCCTCCTTTCTATAGTGGAGATAGTCGCACGTAATGACAGATCACGGCCATATTATTAAAAGCTTGCGGTAAGAATGGGTTTCGCTCTAGTGCCCGGAAATAATATTCCAAGGCCTTCGTATGTTCTCCGTTGCTTGTGTGGATAAGTCCTATGTTATAGAGTATATAACTTCGATCATAAGGATCAATTTCTAGTCGCGTAGCTTCATAATAATTTTGTAAAGCTTCTGCATAATTTCCTTCGGATTGAGCCGACATCCGTTACGGTCGTTCATTTTATTCAAAGAATCTCCGTTTCAAAACCGTACGTGAGACTTTCATCTCATACGGCTCCTCCCTTCTGTGCATAGTAATAAGGGGAATAATCCATGGAATCAAAAAGGATTGGGATATTCTCATTATGAACTGATGGGGGCTGGTGTTTTTACAAGAAATCTCTAGCCAGCCTTCCTGCAAGAGGTCTATCTTTTCTTAACACAAAAGATGTTGATGCTAGATAGAAATGCTAACTCAAACAATTTCGTTGTCCTCAACGCCTTCTATTTCCAGGAATTCGTCACTTCAACAATCTTCGATGGTTATACGGGTATCCAAAATACGAACGAGATGGATGTTTGTTGTCCCAACCACTCTTGTTAGTCCCGATCCCAATAAAATAAGGAAAAGGAGTAATTTATAACAAAGGTTTCATGTTGTTGATTCCTAGGTATAGTGTAGTGCTTCTTTCCCTATGCCGCCTATTGGTACTACTAGAGTAGGATTGACCTGCAATAGATAAATAAACCATAGGTTTAACCTTTCGCTCAATACTAGAATCGACAATTGAAGCATCTGAGGTTGCATCAATCGGGGATACACGACAGAAGGAATTGTTCTATCTCCAAACTTCACCTTCACCAAGCGTAGGTTTATTTCAAGAATCTATTTTTTTTTGATCACTAATCATGTCTCTTTCTTGAAAGTGAATGAGGGCGGTTAAAGTAAAAGTAAATAAGAAATTCAATAATAATAAAAAGAATCAAATCGCACCATCTCTGTAATAGGTAAATGCCTCCCTTTCTCCTGAAGTTGTCGGAATTATTCGTAATAAGATATTGGCTACAATTGAAAAGGTCTTATCAATAAAATTTCCATTTATCCGAGATCTAGGCATAGTTTGCAATCCATTCTATAAATTCTTCTCATTACCCCTCCCTCGAGGGAAAATGATCTCACAAACAAAGGAATTGTACAGTACGAAATCACATAAAAACAGACTAAGTCTAAAAAACGAATTCTAAAAAAAGGGTGTGGACTCTCCACTCCAATTGTCCCAAAGGGGCAGGGATAGATAGGAAATATGGAAACCCGATTAATTGGGTTTCTTTTCCATGTAGTATACCAATGAAATGAACTCTTACTATTTTAGATAAGTTATATAAGAACTATCTATTTTGTGTGAATGACAATACAATTGAAATTTAAAAATCATAGACGACTCGTGAATTTGTAATAAATCTATGGTATGGTGTAGCTAATGAAAAGAGTTGTTGTTGAGAAATCGAAAACTACAAAGGAGTTTTCGAATTCCTATAGAACCCTAGTCTAACTATAAGTGGAGTCTAAACATAATCATAGTATAAAATATGGTTAGTTGATTCATTAAAATTCATTGGTTTAATCTGGTATAAATATCAAAAAAAGATGATGGGATCATCGTCTTGACAAAATAGATATCTATTTTTGTTAATGTTAATATCTTTAATAAGAGAAAAGTGGTGTTTTTTATCGGATAACTACGTCCTCGAGCCTAACTTTGTTTGATGAAAACTTTTCGATTTCTAATTGATTGGTCGTACCTGTATTGAAATAATTCAATAATATCAATAACTCGCTATTCAATTGGTTTCTGGGCCATAATCCTAAGATTATGTAGGAAAGATGGCCGAGTGGTTCAAGGCGTAGCACTGGAACTGCTATGTAGACTTTTGTTTACCGAGGGTTCGAATCCCTCTCTTTCCGAAACTTCCCCTAATTCACCAACGTTATCGACCACAATGTATCTAATAACAATGGATACCATTATTCCAATGGTAAGATCTTTCTTTTCTAGAGATTCTCTATTCCTTTCCTAATAACTTTGGTACCGAAAATTTTGGAAAGAAAAGAGTAGACAAGGAGTGAGAATCTCACTACTGCGAATCGGAGAAAAATACGGATTAAATCCCTTATACTTCGGCGAAAAGGGGGCAAAATTGCCCGAAGCTTTGTGTTCTTTTTATTTAATTAGGATCAAGTCTGACGTGAATAATATTCCACGACTAGCAACTCATTGATTTTTAAACCGACCCATTTACTATCTATTATTTGATTGACTACCCCTTTATGTTGGGATGAATCAAGAGTCAAATGTTTTGGCAATTCCTCGGGGGGAGTTGAATCCATATAATTTTGAACCAGAACTCTGGATCTTTGCTCATCTCTCGTAGTAATAATATCTCGAGGTTTACAGCGATAACTTGGGATATCTACTATACGCCCATTAACTAAAATGTGTCTGTGGTTAACTAATTGTCTGGCTCCAGGAATGGTCGAGGCCATGCCCAATCGAAAAAGGATGTTATCCAAACGCATCTCAAGTAGTTGTAGTAAAACCTGACCTGTTGATCCTTTGGCTTTTCCAGCGATACGAACATATCTAAGTAATTGTCGCTCTGTCAGACCATAATGAAAACGCAATTTTTGTTTTTCTTCTAAACGAATACGATATTGAGATCTTTTCCCGGAACGCGGTTGGCTTCTAAGACCACTTCCGGATCTAGGTCTTTTACTAGTGAGTCCCGGTAAAGCCCCCAAACGGCGTATTTTTTTGAAACGAGGCCCTCGGTAACGAGACATAAAAACTCCTTATTTTATTGTTTTATTGAAATTGAAAAAAAAAATGGACAGAATAAACTTAAATTAAGACTGAACTAAACGAGAAACGAAGCTTAATCCGCTGAAGTACTACAAAAAAGAATGAGATAAATTGTATTCAATATATGGATTATTTTGTATATGTATATATAGGAAGTTAAGTGTCCCCCTCTTTATTTGTTCTGTATGGATCTAAATACGCCAATCTGTTTTTTATTCATAGTTGGAAGTTCCTACAACATAATGGATCTATGATCCGACATTTGTAGAAAAAGGGGGAGCCTTTTCAATATTCCTTGATCTCAAGAAGACGTTGTGATTATCAATCATGAAAAAATGGAACAAACAGAAAAAGCCGGCTATCGGAATCGAACCGATGACCATCGCATTACAAATGCGATGCTCTAACCTCTGAGCTAAGCGGGCTCGCATAAAAAGAAAAAATGCATAGGAATTCGGAAAATACTGGGATCTTGGCTATATTCTATTCATTCTATTCTATTTATTCGATTAATGAAATGCATTTTTTAATTAAATGAATTTAATGGATAACTATTAAACTATTATTATTATAATAGTTCTAATTAAGAATAGTAATAATTATTAATTAATTATTAATTTAAGTTAATAATTCAATTATGAAATAGAGAATCTCTCGTGTATTGAAAATTCTTAGAGTTCTTTTTTATAGACAATATTATCTCTAATTATTATTAGAGCTAAGAATAATTAGCTATAGCTATACTATAGCAGTTATAACAGATTCTCGAAATTCTATTTCGATTAGTTCGATTACAGTATTAGGTAAATAAAAGATAAGGATAAAAACAAGGATAAAGATGGAGATAAGGTTGCAATTCAGATAGGAATGAGATATTCCTATGGTTTCATTCGGAAAGGAAGGAGATAGGACGGACGACAAAAAAGAAGAATCAATATCGACCGTTCCAGTATTCGAAATAAAATAGCGCGGGAAAAATAAGAGTGCGAAAGACATATATATACATACGGGATAGATCCATCCATATTGAATTGCAGATCTATCAATGATAGAATCATTTCAGATTGGGCCAAACAAATACAAATATGCGCATCTGGTCTTCCTAACGAGATGAAAGAAGATAGGCAAGAAGTAGAATAGGAGTAGGCATTTTTTCGATCTAGGAATGAATATCATTATATAATGGAATGAATTCCAAGGTTCCGACCAACATAAATAAAAGAGGAGGATGGGATCATAATGAGATCTCGGTCTCATAAGGAGAAGCAAGTAGAAAGGGGATATGGCGAAATTGGTAGACGCTACGGACTTGATTGGATTGAGCCTTGGTATGGAAACCTACTAAGTGGTAACTTCCAAATTCAGAGAAACCCTGGAATGAAAAATGGGCAATCCTGAGCCAAATCCTATTTTCATAAAAAAAAAAAGAGTTCAGAAAGCGAAAATCAAATCAAAAAAAGGATAGGTGCAGAGACTCAATGGAAGCTGTTCTAACGAATGGGGTTGCCTTTATTCATTACACATTGGTAGAGGAATCCTTCTATCGAAACTCCAGAAAGAATGACCCTAGGTACCTACTGAAATATGAAAGATTAATCACGACACGAATCTTTTTTTTTTTCAGAAGAATTCTGAAATTGTTCAGAATCGATTCCAGAAGGAAGAATCGAATATTCATTGATCAAGTCATTCACTCCGGAGTATGATGGATCTT